CGGAATTTCATCTCCGATGATACTTTTTTAGTTCGGGATAGTAGTGGAGACAGTTATTCTATCTATTTTGATATTGAAAATCAGATTTTTGAGATTGACAATGATCATTCTTTTCTGAGTGAACTAGAAAGTCTTTTTTCTAGTTCTCGCAATTCTAGTTATATGAATAATGGATCTATGAGTGTAGATTCCTTATACAACCGTTACATGTATGATAGTCAATCTAGTTGGAATAATCACATTAATAGTTGCATTGACGGTTATCTTCAGTCTCAAATCTGTATGGATACGCCCATTGTAAGTGATAGTAGTGACAGTTACATTTCTAGGTGCGTTTTTGAGAAACGTAGAACTAGTAATGAAAGGAGTGAAAGCGGGGGGTCCAGTATACGAACCCATTTGAAGAGTAGTGATTTAACTCTAAGAGAAAGGTCTAATGATCTCGATGCAACTCAAAAATACAGGCATTTGTGGGTTCAATGCGAAAATTGTTATGGATTAAATTATAAGAAATTTTTGAAAGCAAAAATGAATATTTGTGAACAATGTGGATATCATTTGAAAATGAGTAGTTCAGAAAGAATCGAACTTTCGATTGATCCCGGTACTTGGTATCCTATGGATGAAGACATGGTGTCTCTGGATCCCATTGGATTTCATTCGGAGGAGGAGCCTTATAAAGATCGTATTGATTCTTATCAAAGAAAGACGGGATTAACTGAGGCGGTTCAAACAGGTGTAGGTCAATTAAACGGTATTCCTGTAGCAATTGGGGTTATGGATTTTCAGTTTATGGGAGGTAGTATGGGATCCGTAGTTGGGGAGAAAATCACCCGTTTGATTGAGTACGCTACCAATCAATTTCTACCTCTTATTATAGTGTGTGCTTCGGGGGGGGCGCGCATGCAAGAAGGAAGTTTGAGCTTGATGCAAATGGCTAAAATATCGTCTGCCTTATATGATTATCAATCCAATAAAAAGTTATTTTATGTACCAATTCTTACATCTCCTACTACTGGGGGGGTAACAGCTAGTTTTGGTATGTTGGGAGATATCATTATTGCCGAACCCAATTCCTACATTGCATTTGCGGGTAAAAGAGTAATTGAACAAACATTGAATAAAACAGTACCCGAAGGTTCACAAGCGGCTGAATATTTATTCCAAAAGGGCTTATTTGACCTAATAGTACCGCGTAATCTTTTAAAAATCGTTCTTAGTGAGTTATTTAAGCTGCACGCCTTCTTTCCTTTGAATTCAAATTCACTCAAGTAGAGTGCACTAAGTTCAATTGTTTGATTTGTCGGAAACAAATAGTTAGCTTATCAGAATCCAAGTAAATAAGAATGTAGTTTTCTTTGGTAACCTAAGATCGAATTGTAGAAAGAATCCAAAGTCGAGGAGAACTCTTTTTTTTACCGAGCTTCCGGATTCCTAATTAAGAAGTCGCTAGCAATTGAACAAGATAAAGAGAAAAGGGTGGGTTGCTCCTTTCGTGAAATTCGGCAAATAAAACGCATTTTGTCTTACATATATAATCAAATTCAAATATCGAAAAGATAGATATATCGTTTTTTTATCTTTCTCCATCTCCCGAAAATAGAATTCGAATATATAAATGAGTCAATGAGTCATATCCTAAAAGATAGTGTAATAAAGCATCAATTTCCATCTTTCGATAATTTGTAAGAAACTCTTTCTTTATTAAAATTAAATTAGAACACAAGAACAAAAACAAAGAAATGAAGAAAAATAATAAGATTGTCATACGTATCTTTCATATAGAAAAACGAATAAGTCCATTTATTTAGTTCTACATTGCTTGGACTTATTCTATATATCCACTATAGATACTTATATCTCTACTAAGAATTTTCAAATGGAATTCATTAGTATTATTGCATTTATTGATAATAACTACTACTAACTACAAATAACTACAAATTCATAATAATTACAATTCTTAATTATAATTATTCTAAATATAAAAAAAAAATAACAGGTGCAAATAGTCAACCGAGGTACCCCATTTTATGACAACTTTCCATTTTCCCTCTATTTTTGTGCCTTTAGTAGGCCTAGTATTTCCGGCAATTGCAATGGCTTCTTTATTTCTTCATGTTCAAAAAAACAAGATTGTTTAGATCTGAGGGGACCCAATCTCGGCCATTTTTTTTTTTTTGAAACTTAGACTTGTAGCATAACACAGATATTTCTTTCGGGAAATATGGTAGAATATGTGATTTCTGCCAAAGAAAAGCTCTGATGCCCGCGGAAAATGATCTATCGGTAAATGAATTCTAGCTAGTTTCAAATGGATCAGGATCGCTGGATGCCTAAAATGTGTATGGTGGATCTATATGTATATCAATATGTATATTGGGATCATATGAAGGATATGTTATTATTATTTTAGATCGAACCAATTTGATGAATTACTCCTTACTAAAGGTTGACCTCAAACTAGTACTAGTTCACATCAAACTAGTGCTAGTTGATG